ACTGGGCCTCAACTATATCAACTGTACTTGAACTGTTAGATAATCATAGTCGATGATAACATCACTGTTCCCATCGCTATTTCAGAACCGTACGTGAGATTTTCACCTCATACGGCTCCTCGAGGGCCATAAATAAATCTAAGGACCCAATTGATATTATTTATATTGATATGTTTGGAGTATAATACTATATATATATTCGAAATTAAATATATATTCTATATAGATAGAGTCAAAACCTATCGGAAGGTCCTGAATTAGACCAATGGAATTCTGTCTGCTATAATAATAACTAAAAAAGCATTTCTGAATTGATCTCATCCTTTAATAATTTGAATTTTTCTTTGTTGAGTAATAACTTAATTCTTCAATAAAATACTCTTTGTAGAAATATCAATAGATATTTCAACCCATTCTTTTTGATTACGAAAAAAAAAATTATACATTAGTTCCTGAATAATACCACGTTATCCCTATGAATATAGGAAAGAAGAAAAAGATCTTTTTTTTTTCGTTCCTATTCTTCTTTCTGAACTGAAAAAGGGGGGTTTCAAAAAAAGGATTATTTCGTTCCTGATAGTCATTTTTGAATCTGTGAATAGGAGCATACTCTGAATCGGAATCGTGGGTAGTACTACTTGATCATTTCTACTAACTTAAAGCCCCAATTATTATTTATTATTCTTTTTATCTTATGTAAAAATTCCTTTTGGATAATTTACATAAAAAATCTCCATTACTAATCCTTTATGTATTTTGGTGTTCCTAACCATCCACTGATTTTTGCTCAATCACCCGTTATGGTAATACATAGAAACTATAGTGAAAACTCTATACGTTTGATCTTTTGAGTTGAGCCCGCTTCAAGCCAGGATGACTAATCAACCAATCTTGGGGTAAAAGTCTTACTTATATTTACTTTTTTTTTTCTTGTACGTAGGAAATGAGACTCCATTTTTTTACTGCTAATTTCTAAGCTGTTTTCTTTCACTCATACAACTATCTGATTTAGGTCATCAAACTGAATGATGAATAAAAAAAGGAGATATCTATTCAATTTCTTTTCGAAAAAGAAAGGAATAAAGAAAAGAAAAGTTTCTGTTTTAACGAATCGCACGTAGAGATATTGATAACACACAAAGAGTTAATGGTATTTCATAACTAATCGATTGAGCAGCGGCTCGTAGACCACCTAAAAAAGAATATTTATTATTTGATCCATATCCTGACATAAGAAGTCCAATGGGAGCAATACTGGAAATGGCAATCCATAAAAAAACACCGATATTGAGATCAGATAAAACAAGGTGATAACTAAAAGGAATTACTGAATAACTTAGTAAAATGGATATAACTACTATGGATGGTCCTATACTGAATAAACGAGTATCTCCTCGAGATGGAAAAAGATTCTCTTTGAAAATAAGTTTTGTCCCATCTGCTAAAGCTTGAAGAATTCCCAAAGGACCGGCGTATTCGGGACCAATACGTTGTTGTATTCCTGCGGATATTTCTCTTTCTAACCACACAATTATGAGTACACCTATTGTGATTCCCAATACAAGAGTCAAAATAGGTAAAAACATCCCTATGATTCTATAGACTTCTTTTAAAGATTCCAATCTAGAAAAAGAATTTATATCTTGTACTTCTGTTGTATCAATTATCATTTTAACGATCAACTTCTCCCATAATGATATCTATGCTACCTAGTATTGTCATAATATCGGCCAATTTCATTCTTTTAACTAACTGAGGAAGAATTTGCAAATTGATAAAACCAGGTGGACGAATTTTCCACCTCCAAGGAAAACCACTCTGATCTCCTATTAAAAAAATTCCCAATTCTCCCTTTGGGGCTTCAACTCTTACATAAAGTTCTTGCTTCGGCAATTCCAAAGTAGGAGAAGGTTTTTTACTAATGAATCGATATTCAAAATCATTCCATTCCGGATCCCTTTCTCTAGCAAAGCACCGGGTTTCTAAATTCTCATAGGGCCCCCCTGGAATTCCTTCCAGAGCCTGTTGAATAATTTTTATAGATTCCGTCATTTCACCGATTCGGACTAAATAGCGAGCTAATGAGTCTCCTTCTTTTTGCCAATGGATTTCCCAATCCAATTCGTCGTAACATTCATAATGATCAACTTTACGAAGATCCCATTGGATTCCGGAAGCTCGTAGCATTGGTCCTGATAAACCCCAATTTATTGCTTCTTCTGGACCAATAATGCCTACCCCTTCAACTCTTTCTAAAAAAATAGGATTTCGCTTAATAAGTTTTTGATATTCAGAAACCGCTGTTAAAAAATAATCACAGAAATCCAAACATTTATCTATCCATCCATAAGGTAGATCGGCCGCTACTCCTCCGATACGAAAATAATTATGCATCATTCTCATACCGGTGGCAGCTTCGAATAGATCATATACTAATTCTCTTTCTCTGAAAATATAGAAAAAAGGAGTCTGTGCACCAATATCTGCCATAAAGGGGCCAAGCCATAACAGATGAGAAGCTATACGACTCAACTCTAACATAATTACTCTGATATAACTGGCTCTTTTAGGTACTTGAATATTTCCCAACTGTTCGGGTCCATTTACGGTTATTGCTTCTGTGAACATAGTAGCTAAATAATCCCAACGTGTTACATAAGGTAGATATTGTATAACTGTTCGATTTTCCGCAATTTTTTCCATTCCTCTGTGTAAGTAACCCAATATTGGTTCACAATCAATAACATCTTCACCATCTAGAGTAAGGATGAGCCGAAGAACACCATGCATTGATGGGTGGTGAGGCCCCATATTGACTATCATGAGGTCTTTTCTTGTAGTTGTTCCATTCATAGGTTATTTCTCGATTCATTCTTTCATGAATTGCTGAAAATGAAAAGAAGTTCATTAAAATTCAAGATCTAATAAAAAAATCAAATAATTCAAATTCCTTTTTCACTTAACGAGTTTTTGATTCCCGAATATCCAGCTGACTAATTAATTCTTTATAACGTATTCGATTTTTTTTTGACAAATAAGACAGCAGTCGTTGGCGTTTTCCCAGGATTTTACGTAAACCTCTCTGAGATAAATAATCTTTTCTGTGCAATTCCAAATGTGAAGTCAGTCTTCGTATCTTATTGGTGAAACGAAATACTTGAAATTCAAGGGACCCCCTGTTTTCTTCTTTTTCTTCTTGTGAAATAACTGAAATGAATGAATTTTTTACCATAAAACAGATTTTCTATCCTCTTTTTTTTTTAATGGATTTTCCTGATCAGTAAGAATAATGCTAGTCATTTTCATTTGGTATACACAATAATCTTAATTTCTTTATGAACTCCTAATTTTATCAAATAAAATTAATCAATCCAATTTTCTTTTCAATTTTATTCGTATAGGAATATGAAAATTAGTATAGGAATAGTAAAGGATGATATATTTCTACATTTAGAAAAGAGAAAAAATTTTGGTAATAATAAAAAAAAAAAAAAAAATAAGATTCCGTTAATCATTTAGGGATCTATTGGATATTGATACATGCATTGAATTAGTATTCATGTATCAGACTGGAAGGTAAGACAATACATAGGTGCAACTCCTTTTTTCATATACCATACATATATGGTACAGAATATATATGAAAAACACATAATTAACAAATTTGCAATCGTGGATACATATGTATCCTTATCATAGTGAAGCTGCTCCCATTATTGGTATCAAACCAATATCGATTCATACAAGATACATCTTCTAATCGATAATTAGGCCAAAGAAAGAACTTTAATTTAATTAGTTTCTTTTTATCAAAATGTTTGCTTTTATCCAAAAATTCACCCCAGTTTTTTACGTTGTTGCAAAATACTGGATTTTTATGAATACCATTTCTCTTCCTCGAATTCAAAGAAATTAGAATTCTTAATTCTCTACGTCCTTTAGTGGATAAAACTTTTTCGGTAACAAAGAACAAATCATAATCATTTTTGTATCTATTTTCAGCCATTCTTTGATGTCTTGCAATGGATTTATCCAAATTAATCTTAGCAACATAACTTTTTTCTCGGTATATTTGATTAATTTGGGGCTTACTCTTATGAAACAATGAAATATTTAGACTTTGATACATAAAAAATTGTCCATCATTTTTTATAGACAAACGAATTGGTTCGATAATTAATATACCCTTTTTCATTAATTCTGTAAGAGTTAAATCCTTTTGAATCATCAAAATATCTAAACTCATTTCTCCCCTTTGAATAGAGGATATAGCAATTTCTCTTGGATTTATCAGTCTAAGTAGGAGACAATATACTTTGATATTATTGATCATTCTTTGATTTAAAGAATCATCCCATCTCAATTGAAAACGTAAATACCTTTTTAGGAAAAAATCAAGCTCTGCTTCCGTGTTGCTCTTATATTGTTTTTTCTTTCTACGTTTTTTAATATCTGAACTTGCATAATCTTCTCCAATATCTTTTTCTTGGTTTGAGAGAAGTGATCCAAGATTCGCTTGATTTTGTGCATCTGATTCAAGATTATCTCGACTTGCGGATTCTTTTTCTTCTTGATTTCGATTCTCTAATTCAATCGATTTTTTTTCATTCGAAAATAGAAAAAGATCCCTTTTTTTCTTTCTAGTGATGTTTTTATTTTCACTAACATTTTCATTAAAATTTAAAAGAAGTAGTTGGATTGGTATGATCCACGGTTTCATAATATATGTATTATAAAGCAGCACAAATTCTGGAAAGAACCAAAGGTTTAGATTCGATATGGGACGACTTAGTATTTCTTCATTCATTCCCATCCAATCAAAAAGGTCTTTTTTTTTGTTGGATGCCGTAATTCCTCCATTTTGGGAAATTTTAAGATAAAAAAGACCTTTTTGATCCATTTTATCAATTATTTGATAATTATTAACCCCAGTCTTAGTATTTTTATTACCATTGGTATCGATATCAATCCAGGACTCAATATTGACTTTATTTCGAAGACAAAAATCGGAAATTCTCCAATCAAAATATTTTCTATCTTTAAATTTATCCAGATTTAGAATATCATCATCTTTTAAATTAATAGGGATAATACTTCCTGTCATATTAACTAATTTATCTTTTTTATATATCTTGTTGTAATTATAAGAAATCTCTTGTTTATTATTTAAACGTAATGGTGATACATAAATATGTGAATCCTTCTTATTTTCATAATTAATCGATTTATATGAGAAAAGGTCATATCCATAGTATTTTGCAAGGTTATATTTTGAATTTGGTAATGAATTTGATTCAAAATCATTTAATTTTTTGTAATTAATTAATAGTAATCGATCTTTTTCATCTGAATGACTTTTGTTGAAATCTTTATTTTGCACTATACGTCTTTGATTGAATCTATTTCGCCATTTGTGTGGTACTAATCGATACCATTTAATCGGAGATAAATCATATTGATAATGACCCCTTAACCAGTTTTTCCATTGAATCATTTCCGAATTAAAAATATTTTTATGTTTTAATTCAGAATAAAAAATTCCTTGTGTTTCAAAATAATCCTTTATTTCATTTTTAAGAAAAAAAGCTGTTCCGTGATATTGAAGGACATATCTTAACTTATACAAATTACGAATTTGCGTTTGATATAATTGGTAAAATATATATGCTTGTGAGAAGGAGGATAATAAAATCTTTGAATTTTTATTACTAATATCCAAAATTGATTTTTTTATAGTCCAAATAAAACGAATTGTATTTTTATTTGTTTTAGCAATTTTTTCTTTATTTCTTTCATTATTGTAAATGGATTTATCAATCATTTTTTTTGAATTATCAAAAAAAAGTTGTGTAGTGATCCTCGGACTATTAATGATACAGAAAAGTATATCTATGTATATTCTTTCAATTAAAAATTTGAAAAAAGAATATGATTTACGGATTAATCGAACATTTCTTCTTTTGAATTTCTTTAATTTCTGCCAAATATTTATTATTGATGATAATAGTTTAGTAGGATAACTTATTTTATTAGAACTAATATTTATATTGATTTCCGGAGTTAAAAGTCCTTTTTTCTTATCTTTTGTAATTTTTTCTATTTGATTCCTGATTGTGCTGGTTCTATCAGTCAGATCTTTCATTTTTTTTTCTGTCAATGAAGAATCTGTCAAATCCAGAAATCGAATTTGAATGGACGATTCATTAATCATCCCATTACTGATTATCCCATTTTTTCCTTTTTTAGTTTCACTCAATTCATATATTTCTCTTAATCCAAATAATTGAATTGGGTTTCTTTTGGAAAGTTCTTTTATTATTCCTTTTAAAAATAGAATGTTTTTCATGACCCATTTTTTTCTTTCTTTTGAAAGGTTAAAAAAAAAAATTATTCTTTCTTTTAAAACCTGTATAACTAAAAAAGAATTCTTTTGCAATTTTTTAATTTTTTTTCTGAGTTCTTTAAAAATGGGTTCAAAAAATGAACGTTGTTTTCTGGGAGAACCAAAAGGAAGTTCAGTTTCCATTCCCCAAACTGTTAAAAAACAAAAATCGTTTTTTTGCTCTTTATTTCTCAGCGGATCTTTCTGGGGGGGTGGCACCTTAGATCTGTGCCAAGGTTTAAGGCAAAAAGGGAATAGGATCTTTATCTGAATACCGTCTGTCAACCAATTTTTTGGAAATTCGGTTTCTGATAATTGAACACCATTATAGGTGCATTTAACATGCATTTCTCTATTCCAATCTTTTAAGTCCTCGGACCACTCGGGAAATTGAAATAATAGCATACGGGCTATATTTTTAGCTATTATCAATGAAGGAAATAGAATATATTTTCTAAGAAAAGATTGGGTTACTAATAGGGATCCTCTTATTACTTGAGCAAATAAAATGCTATCCCAGGCTTCCGCTATTTCTATTCGTGCTTTCTCTTCTCTCTTGTATTCTTCTCTTTTTTCTTCCTCTTTTTTTTTCTCACTTTCTTTTGTCTTTTCCTCGGTATAATCCGAAATTCTTAATTCTGTTGTTTTTTTATACATCCAGTTTTTCAAAATGAATTTTATCATCCCGGAGATATAAAAAGAAAAAAGGGGTTTGTCTATTCTGTCCAAAAAAAGAGGAGAATGCGCATTTGCTTGAACCAATTCACAAATAATTGTTTTACGTCTTTGAGCACGCATAGAGCCTTTGATTATGTCTCGACGAAAATCCGATTGTTGTGAATAACGTATCAAAGCCACTTCGTCGGCTTGATCAGGATTATTAGTATTTTTGCTATTAGCATCAGTATTTTGCTGGTTATCAGTAAAAATTACTACACGTTTGGCTTTTCTGGAACGAATCTGATGATCCTCTGCCACGTTTTCTTCATTTTCTCCCTCCTGTTGTTCCAAATCGTTGATTAATTTGTATGACCATGGAGGAACTTTTTTACTTATTTCTTTTATTCCAATAGATTTTTTTTTAATTCTTTTAGTCTTGGGCTCAGTTATAACTTCCT